AGCTCGCGCTTGACCATCGAGTTAGCGGCGCGGATCCCTTAGCCGAGCATAAAGCAGAACCATCTGAGCACACCGAGCGGCGCAAAGCGAGCATTAAGGAAAGACGAGCGGAAAGTCAAGCCCCTTGCCCAGCACTGAGAGAGGTGCACCAGGTCAGTTACTCTAGCATCGATGCTGACCTGGGTTTTTACCTAAACCATTATTGTTCCCAAAGCGTCTTGCAAACAAAACAGTTGATTCTCGAACATCGGATCTCTCGTTTCAGCTGCTAATGCCCTATCTTTCTTCCTGAACTGATGAACTCAACTATCATAGAGAGAGTCAAGCTACCATCCGATTTCAAACCGTGAGTACTCCGTTTCACTCTCATTCCGTCTTCGCCCATGCATTTCTTAGGGATTTCGGGTTCCTCTTTGCCCACGGATTGCCATTTATATTATGCCATTTTTACGGTCTTTCATGCCCGGGAAAATTAACAGTTGCACTTTTCTTTAATATTACATATATTCAAAAAGTCTCCTCTTTGTCTACGCTCGTTCCTGCCTTATGTGAAGCTCCCCCTGTTCTCCAGAACAGCCTTGTGAACGAGAGATGATCTAAACGACCTCGCATTGCCGGTCGACACATCCCGCACGCAATGTGACCTGGGATATCCGCGGTCAACACTAATAGTTACTCAGCCGTCTCACAGGGTCTCGATAGCAAGGTTCTTCAAGAACAAAAGGATGGCTTCGAGAACAGATATCGAATAGATAGAATTCGACATCTATATTATAAGTTATTAGTTGGTATAGAATCTTTGTGGATTATACTGGTAGAGAATCATTGTTAGTTTAGTGGGCAAGCCGATTCCATCCGGCGAGATAGTGATCTATCCTCAACTTGTATATAATAATAAGTAAATACTTGGTCGGTCGATACGATACTATTTCTGAGTTCAGTGGGAAGAAGCTAGTGCAATTAAATCCATCCGGCTTGCACGGCTTAGGGAAGGAAGTAAGTAGCAAACCCAGCCCCTTTTCTTTTATTTTTCACTTTTTTTCAACTTGATTATTCTGTGTGTCTTCTGCCCATGGAACCCTTCTTCCTGGATCACTTCCTGCCTCGGCTTCTGAGTCTGCTTTCTCTTCTGAGCAGTCATAGGTCCATAAGCGAAAGGACAAATGGCCGAGTGAACCGAAGCGAACGAAGAGAATTTGTAATAAGCGGTAGCCGCCCTTCATGCAGAGGGAAGCGAGTCGTTCTAGTCTCTGTCCGGCAGGTGGCTTGAGCTAAAAGGTAAGAGAAGAACCACGGGTTCAAGAAGTTGTCCTGCGGGGGCGAAAGATTCGCATTGAATAGAAATATCTTGCTTTCAATCAGGCTCTTGGCCCTGCCCTAGCCTCTGATCTTCATTCCGATTCGACACAGAACTATTGTCAGATTTCCACTACTACGGATGAATACTATTCTGATGATTCAAAAGAACAGGCCAACAGCCGGGAAGGATAGGAAGAATGTGATGTGCCTTCATCTGGAACTACTGGAATAGGGGTGGTCAACCACCCAGTGAGCCATAACTAACAGACAGGTGGGAAAGCTCTATGCAGATAGGAAAAAACCCTCTTTCAATCCTACCAAGGTGCGGAGCGGGGGTCTAGACTGAATCCCAACTCCAGGATCTCAAGTTATGAACCTACTAGACCTACTAGTTATTGAAGATACCATTCGAGGGTGCCGATGAAAGATCCCAGATCAGATGGTTGTGGATATGGATCTTACAAGGCGTAAGTTCTAGGATACAGACCCAGGGTGATTGCATTTTATTAAAGAATCAGGATCGGAGCTACGCTCTTTTAGAACGATTTATTTTATACTACTTTGTATGTAATTCTGTATTCGGAAGGAGTTGCCCATCCTTCCAAACTCGGGGTTCTTCGAATCAACAGGTGGACCCGCTTCCTCTCCCCAGCTACATCTCCGGTCGAATGGTCTCGTCAGCCTAAGCTACTTCCAATCACTTATGGTCGGCTTTCTCCTTCGGAGTCAAAGCCGAGTGCGCGACACAACCTTCCCTCCCCACCCCGGTAAGCCATTTCTACAGCAAGGGAGAAGAATAAGCGATTGCCTTCCACCTGGGATTCCATTTCTACAGAACGGATCAAGGCAAGTTTGGAGAAAAAGCGAAAGCGAAGGCAGCGATCATAACAACCGGTCCGAAGGAGAAAGCCCCATTTTTATTAGTATAAAGGGCTTTTCCCGATTTCCCGTAGTTTCATATCAGGAAGTGTTCATAGGAAAACCAAAGCTAACCTCCACTCGTTTCCGTAGCTCGCTTGTAGGGATCCACTTCCAGAGGCAGTCGCTCAAAGAAAGGATAGTAGTTTTCTCACCCTCCAAGTAGGAATGCCGATAATTGCTTTGGCTTTTGCAGGTCGAAAAAGATATTTTTATGTACTGAACTTCGCCTGATAATCGATATTTCCTCGTGAGGATTTTCAAGACTGAGATTTGTTTGCTTGCATCCTTACTGTTGAAGTTAGTGTTCATCGCTTGGAAACTGCATTATACATCTCCACTACTAAAGTAAAGAGTTAGCACAGGACCTTTGAACACGGATAAGGCCCATAGACTGGTCGGGCTGGCAGGTTTCGGTTGAACCGCTAGACTCGGGTTCTGCGGAAGCTGCTGCTTGAAAGCGAGTAGAGTTTGCTGATTCTGCTATAGATCAAACCCTTTCTTTATTCTGCTCACTTCGAGAGGGTTCCTTGCATGCTTCTTCAAGGCGGAAAGATAAGATTCACTAACCAATATCTGCGCACCAGTCCGGCACTCCATAACTGGGGAAATAGGGGCACTCCATAACTAGGGACAGAAAGAGGAGGATACCCGAAAAAGGGATAAAGACCCTACCTTACTTAAGTTAAGGACCAACGACGATCAAATCAAAGAGGAGAAGGAGGAGGAGCAGGAGCGGAATGCTCATATAAATAAGTAGGCCACTGAAAGAAAGACAGGGACTGAATTAAGGCGGGCAAGAGGTTTGAAAGAATTCTAAATAGTCTACACCATACGTCAGAGTATACCCCTTAGAAACTAAGCAAGCTTGCAATCGCTCAACTCATCTGGTTGATACTTAACAGCATAAACCCAGCGACACCCAAGAGTTTGCTTTCCAGGAGGCTCGTTTTTTTCCAAGTCTCTTTTTGATGTAATGCTCCCATCTCCTCATCCATTGCTTGTTTCCATCCAGGAAAGGAGAATGCCTGAAAATTGTCACTTCGAAGAAGAATCGAGGACAAGAGTCTCAGCAAGACAAAACGAGGCTTTCACTCGTACTCGTTAAGGGCAAGCAAGCTTTCTTTTTTTAAGATGCCTTGAATATGGGCGGTGGGATGTGATCCGATGATTTCTCGTATTTTAAAAAGTTCGAATAGATTCTGTCACCGAGAATGGATGGAATTAACAACCACTGAAGGGGCGCAACCAACAAAAAAAATCTCCAAATCTTTGGTTTGATTCTCATGGCCATGACCGGAGTCAAGACAGAGATCGAGCCCCTAATATGACATTGAACTTACTTGGGTAAGGAATGGTATCAAATACTATCTTCTTATTTTTTTCTATTAGTAAGACATCCAATTCGAACAGAAAGATTTTCATAATTGGAGTTGGAGCTTTCTTGGCCAAAGCGAAAGACTGATTAGCTCGAGTGAGGTGCCCCCATCCCTTCCTTATTCTTATCTATATATTATTTCTTGCTACTTCCTAGTCGATCTAGGGTTAAAAGCCACCAGCTAAAATAAAAGAAGACGCGAAAGAGCAGATCCATCAAGAGACCATGGGGAACAAGCAACAGCTATTCAATCCGCCGGGGAAGCCAAGGAAGGAAGAACGAAAAGGATTCTTGCAAGCTTCACTCCAATAGTTTATATATAGCGACTACGTACGTTGACTCCTTTCGCTCTTTTGGTTTTTCGGGATAAAGGCTGGTGCTTGAATAGACATTGCTAACTGTCGTCTTGCGAGCCTTACCTTATCCTTATATTGGAGACTAGACCGAAGAGAGTAGATTGAGATATGCGCTATCCGGTCCAGTTCAACTGATCTACGATGGTCGGGTGCTTGCTTCGGGTCCTTCCGACAAGAGAGGAGAAATGAAATGAAGGCTCCGCTTATAGAAATAGAATAGAAAATGCATTTCTTCGAAAACCGGGAGCGGGAGAAAGTAGTGATGAGAGCTTTCTCTCTTTCACCCTATATTCCAACCGTTAATGCGGCTAGTGGAGCAGTGGGTAGCCTTTGATTTTAGAGCTGTATGTAGCACGTGGGTCTATCCTATCGGTGTAACTGGGTCTAAATCAAAGGATTGGTGTATGCAGAGCTAATAGAGCCATTACCTTATTCTTTAACGCGTAGGCTAGGGATTTTTATATTCTTTTTACTGAAAATGCACCGAAGGCAACTGCCATTGAAACTATATAGCTTTAGATAGAGGCTGCCGGGAACCCCCCTGGGACCGCCATAGAATCCTATGCAGGGCTATCAGAGTCCAGGAAATGCATGGCAGGGAAATTCTATAGGCACCTTCCTAAGCAACTGATCTAACTTCCACGTCTATAGGATTCCACGGCTTAGCCATAGGAAACAACAGGTTATGCATACGAAAGTAAGATTTAGGGAAAGGGCTTAGCCTAGCTCCTAAGATAGTAGAGGTTATGTGTTCTATCTTCTCTTGGCCTGTGCTCACTAAGGGTATGATCAGGTATGAGGAAGTCTATTCACAACAAGTAGGTAGATTCAGAACAAAGATCCTATAAGCATATTATTGTTACAGTGTTGAGCTAACTCCTCTACTGGATGAGAGGAAAGGAGTATAATGTTCCTTAAAAAAAAGTCAGAGGCGTATAGGCAGTTGACTTAGTGAACTGAGCTTAAGTGGATTCAGTAGATTATGCAGATTAAGCCATCTATTAAGCCGTCTAAGTCAAGCCCATCTAAGCCAGCCTTAGCCAGTGATCCATACACAGTAGATCCATAGCTTCTATACCCGGGTGACCCAGTCGCATATGCAGTAGCTCCAGATCGATACCCCGATGCACCCCAACCACGTGATCGAGACCTATACCCCTCCCCTCCCTTCGTATGGTTCCAGGTCCAAAGGCGAAGGCAGAGCCTCGCTGGAGTTGGGCAAACGCTCATCGGTCTGCTCTGTCTTCTGAATCCGTCCGTTGGTTGTTTGGCTAGGGAAGTTTCTTCGATCTATTGGCCTTAGAGAGAAGGCGTCTGAAATGTCTAAAATGGGTCAGGCCTTTACAAAGTCTCGAAAAAAACCTTATTTGCTATGGATTGAATGACACTTTCTAATCCAGTGCATTTCAATTAAAAATCTTCCTGTCCTGCTTCTGCAAAGGGTGGAAAAGGCTCATCTGCTCTCTTCGGTTGAGCTGTCCACGACACGAAGACCTCTTTCCTGTAAATAGAGATTTTCCCTTTTCCGGTCTTTTGTCCTGTAACAGCAGTCGCATCTGGAATATCGAATCTAGCTCTTAGCTGGTCTGGTCCAACCCTCTTCTGTCTGATGACAATCGGGAATACCTTGCTAGCGAAGTAAGCAAGAAAGGGGATGCCATTAGTTTCATTAAAAGGCACACTTCTATTTTCTCGCCTGTTCCCGCTTATTCCTGAAATCAAGTGTTTAGGAGACTGGAATTTATTTAGCTCATGAGTGATCAAACCAGTTCCTGATTTCAGGAGTTTAGGAGTGCATATGAGTTCATGAGTGCATGAGTCAAGGTGCGCTTCTCTTCCAATCGAATATATTCTATTCAAGCAAAGCCAAGAGGAGAAGTATACCAGTCCGGCGCAATCAGTTATCAACCAAACCATTCCTTTTGTTCTGCAACTGGATAGTCTCCCGAAACTGGTAAATCCGGAACATTCCTTTTTTTTTTATTATACGGGAATACCAGTCTATTTACCGATATCATCATTATTAACTGGAAGGTCATAAAGCCCTTCCCTCCCCCTCCCTTAAAAGCGAGGGCTTCCTGCTCAAGTCAACATTTCTCTTTTTTCCGAAGAGAACTTATGTTGTAAGATAATCTACCTCCCGGTTGGCTACTATTCGCTGCTGGAATTAGACATCCGTTGATGGATGTGCTTTTCCTACCTAAAACCTAAAAAGCCAAACATGTGGCTGAGGTAGTCTGCCCCGGGGTCTACATACATAGTTTAGCATCATATCCTTCTTTCGGTGATGAAAGAGGTTTTCTCTGGATCCTCCGGGTGTAGCCAGATTGTTTGATAACCTGAAAATGCATCGAGGAAGCTCATCATCTCACACCCAGAGGTCGCATCCACTAGAGCGTCAATCCTGGTCCTTAGGACAAGCTTGATTGAGGTCTTTCAAGTCCACACACAGTCGTAATTTGTTATTTTGTTTTGGCACGAGAACAAGATTTGATAACCATTCAGGCTAGTCCACTCCGAAGGTCTGAGAGAGGTAGTGTTAACTTGCTTCGGTCGAGTTAAGTAAAGACTGGTCAACCGGGACTCAACGATATCTCCAATGTCAGGAGAGACCTCTGCTTAGTCCGGAAAGACCGATACATATAAGGGTAGTGAGAGAGAGTATGAACTTCATTGAAGCTCGGGCATTCTTATCTTCCATCAAGAGAGACGAGCTATTAAAGCTCTTAGGAGAAGAAGCCCTCTTCTTGCTTTGCTTCCACCTTACTCGGGGCTATCTGATTGATCCTTTGTCCCGGCCATTGTAGCACGTCTGTCTCCCGGGGCATAAGGGGCTAGCTGACTTGACGTCATCCTCACCGATCCGGCTAGAGCTGACGACAGCCAGTGCTTTCATTAGCCTTAGCAGCTGGAGGAAGTAAGGCACTCAGAAGGTCACATATAGGATTGGGAAAGCAGGTCGTTTAGATAAGATAGAAAAACCAAGCTCTTTCCTTACTGACTCTCTTCCTGACTAAAGGAAAGCCCTATTTGAGTAAGGGAAGGCAGGCTAAAAGGAAGTTTCTTCAAGCACTGGGAATCTATCGCTCTGAGGTCTACTCTTCTGGTAGTACGTGCTTGCCCTGTCCCCGCTCATCTGATCGAGAATCTCGAATCTGTTTACCCTTGCTATCATCTGCTGGTCATCCCTTTCATTCAATCTGATGGTAGCTGGAATCATAAATCTGATGGGGCAATGAGGCTTTGTAAATAGTATAGCGCATCTCTCCACGAATCTCTCTGTCTTGCTATTAGCCCTATTCAAGTAGCAGTACCATTCTATGGTCTCTTCACTTGAGTTCCCTCCTTTCAGGAGTTCACTACTCAAAACCGAATTATGAGCCGATATAGCTTCTTTACAGCCTCTCGGGGGAAGTGGATCAATAATAGGCCTTTCAGAAGGCATAGAAACTACATATGAGGAAGATGCAGATATACAGATACGGAAGAGGAGCTCTACCCGGCGGGGTTGGCGTTCATCCCGTAGTTGGAGCGAATCACCTCCATTCTGATTCGATATCTGGGCTTTCTTCTGTTGGAGTGAATCCCGAATCCCTTGCTTGGTCTGTTGCGGCTCCTCTTCAAGTTCGAGTGGGAGGCGCGGAAGTTTCTTGGTCACAACATGTGGTTGTGGGAGTTGCCGGTGTTGGAACATCATACTTGGCTGGCGAAGTAGTGGAATTCGGTAGGTACGTCGCTTTGGCTTCTTTCTTTCAAAATGGATTTCTGGTTGGCTAGTCAACGGCTGGCGCTTGAATGAGTGTGCTTGCTTTGGTACAAGATAATATCGAACAAGCCAATTCCGGTGCACGAGATGCTGTTCACTGACTCTTGCAGTTCCTATTGCACCTGCACGATCAATCAAACTCATTCGTAAGGTCTGGGAAAGCTGATCGGTCTAATATCACGAGACTCCTTCTTTCAATTAAATTTTTCCTCTTTATTGGAAATTTGAGGCCTTGGATCTCTTTTTGCACTTCACAAGACACCCTTAGGAGCAGCTTCTTCTTGAGGAAATCAAAGGGCATGGATGCATTATCATATTGAGGACAAAGCCCCAACCTATACAAGGTGCTGATCTGAGAATTCAACTCCATCATTGCTGGTCTGTATATGAGAATCAGGAATGGACGGTTTCGAGTTTGATGGTGCAATCGACTTCTTTTTCTGCATCAAGACTTTTTTCCGGTTATCGGATTCTTCAGTATCATCTCTATTGGCCTTTTTATCGGAATCCAAGCATCCTTTACTAAGTTGGGGAGTAGGGTCTGCTTCGTATACCTGGCCGAAGACTTTTTATACATAATTAAGCAAAATCAGACTAAAGGACCATCCTTAGATGTCGGGGAAACCTATTCTTCTATACCAATGCCTGCCCATGAATGTTTAAGGGGTCCCGCCCCCTACTGAATTCATTTATTTGTTGGCTCTCCCTCCCTACTTGACTCATTTGATTCAATACACGATTCCATCCCACCACCCGATCGATCCCTTCCACCTATAGGAGTGGGACCACGAAACAGCTATCCGCCGTCCATTGACAGAGATTCCACAGCTGATGAACTCATATGTTCATCTTGACTTCCTTTCTACGGTAAAGAATGAGTCCTACCCGCGTCCTACATTTCCCACCAGCCCTTGAAGCTGTGGTATTTCCACCCCTTATGGATGGATTAATCGATCTTTTATCTCCATTTTTCCCACCCGACCTATAGAAGAAAGTTGGAGAGGAAGATACTGAAAGTTACTCCATTCATCTTATCTTAAACGAAGGTATTCGTGCTTATGGATACTAATACTAAATAAAATTTAGAATTTATTTAGTGGAGTGGCCTTTAAGAGGTAGGGGCGTGCTAAGAGGGGCAAAGTCGACGTGTTGCCGTATCGCGCGAGTACGCACTCACGTTTTTCAGCAGTCTTACGGGCTTGGTTGGCTTTCTGACTCGTAGCGTCGTCGATGACTCCTTTCCTAAGTCAGTGATTGTGATGAAGTGACTTAATCTTTCTCCTATTCAATTAGGATGTTTCAGGTGTCTCTGTCCTTATGGCATATCCCAGGCAGCTTGTTTATTTAGTTTTTTTCCTTAATGCTTCGCCAAAGCTGGATACTATAGGACTTATTTAGTTTACGGATTGAGAACACCTGCAGCTTGCAGGCTTTAGAGGTGGCTTTCATTTCCCTATACTTCCCCTGGCGGACTCCCCCTAATCCGGGGGGTGGACCGACCTCCATAAGACCCTACTTCGTCTGTCTATAAAATGGGATGGACACCCGGCCTTTGAGAAGCCCCAGCCCTTATGCAGCCCAGACGGGGAGTTGAGGAGGCAGATGCCCATGTTTACATCCAAGCAACTGTCAATGCTTGTGATGCCCGTCTTTCCGGTCAACTGGATGGAGGAACCTCGACCGGGGAGAATAGCTGCCAAAAGCCAAAAGATAGACGGGTTGTTCAATCAAAAGATGGATCTGCCAATCGAAAGATAGATGATCTGCCAGGGTCGTTCAATCGAAGGAGTTCTCGCAGTCATAAGCAGGGGAGGGAGAGTTGCAGACGGATGGAAGACTTGGGGTATAAGACTAATCATGGCCTAAATTTCCAGTCATTTGATTCCAGAGCTTCGTCACCAGATGAAGGTCCCAGAGTTTCGTCACTAGGCGAAGAAGATTCAACGATCTGTGTTGTGGGAAATCACCCAGCCCTAAAATCTCTATCTATTGTTCAAAAGGCATGTTCATTTCTTTTTTTTTTTTTTCAAAATCGACTGTTAATGAGTTAAAAGGTTGATTGTTCTACTCGATGGAGCGAACTGGTGTCCCTTTATAGGAGACCCCCGAGCGGAGTGCTTTGAGTTGTCCTTTTCTAGCCTTCTGGTAATATGCTTCTTATCTTTTGTCTCTTTGTACAGTTTCGTCTTTCCTTTTCCTCGCTCTGTCCATTGAGAAAGATCTCTTCTAAGGCCAACTGATAAGCACAGGAACCGCTTTTGAAGGTAATATGGTACCTGGAGGAGCTCAACTGGGCTCTTAGTCAAGGGTCAATGTAATTGAGTAGAAAGAAAATGCCAAAAATTGAATTGGTTTTGTGACACTTAATGAATTCCATCCCTTCTGCTTGAAAGCCGATCCCTATCTCCTGCCTTCGAGAAGGAGATCCTCTATGAATAGGTATCGGTCACTTCCATGTTCAAGTGAAGGTTCTGAAATCGAACATCTAGGAGCGTAGTAAGCCGTAGGCAGGCAAATAGGAAGCTGCGCGCGAGCCTGTGAATTCTTTCTTTCCAGTAGTGAGTGGACGAGAGGTCGAAGAAAAAGAAGTCATAATGGGCAGTTCTTGTCAGCCCTTTTCTTTTCCTATGCCTGACCTTTCGGGGCTCTAGCTTCTGCTGTTCAATCAAGCTCACCCACATCTGAAAATGCTAGTGTTGCTTGTGAAGTGCCATGTCTCTTTCTCCCAAGTCGACGGGCATTTATCCGATCAGCTCATCTGGTTATCGAGCTAAGAGAAGCAAATAAGGGCCGGGCCTGTTTTCGCATACGGGGAACTACCATTGGAGGAGGCTGACTTGTGGAATTTGAGTAGGAATTGGGCAAGTGAAGTGCCGCGCACGGTTCAAGCTTAAAAGCAAGCCCGTGAGACGGGGCTCAAAGTGGACCCGTCAGCATAGAATGAAGGGGACTGCCTGCCCCTACCTATGGCGAGTCAGGGTCACTTTCTCACTTGAGAAAGAAGCGTTCAGGTACACCACTCAGTGTGCTTCAGCTGCCTCGACGGATGTGGATCTCAAAGCGAGCGAAGTGACCTTCTCTTTTGCGAAATGAGTGGGGAAACCTGGCTTTACACATCCATTCCATTCCGGACGTAGGATTGGCTTTCGAAAGCTCGACTAGAAGAAAGATTGTGTTCTAGAGGGGTAGACTGATTCTCAAAGCTCGCACGGGAATCGAGTACTTCTTAAGCGGGAAGTCAGGTTTAGTAGAAGGGTAGGATCCAGTAGGGTTAGAATCTTTGTTAGCAGTCTAGGGCGATGGCGAAGGTTGCTTTTAGCCCGTGGGCGATCTAATCATAGGAATTCTAATAGGATAGGGCGGTATCTCAATTAGTCCGGTGGCGACATTCAGAATAGCTTATAATATGTTCTGGTGTTGATACTAGGTTTGGTGGGTTTACAAAGGAGAACTGGCTAACGAAGCCTTTAGTACTGACCCGTAGTACGTACTCTTTCGAAGTCCTCATAGTTGAACTAGTATGTGTTTGTTTTCTCGGGTTTGCTCGCAGAGCCTTACCTCTTCAATGTTTATACTTCCGGAGTGAGTCCCACGAGATAGATCAGATCCTTAGGAAGGGGGCTGGTAGCCTCCTGTGGTCTAGGTTGCACCAGGTAATATGGAAGGCAAATTGCACGCACGGGACAGAAGATAAGTTTCCGTTTCCTTTTATTAGTCTGAGTTCATCTTTTCCGCTTTCAAGCGTGTACACACACTGAAAAAGGAGAATAATATCCCTTTCATTAAATAGGTAGCTCACTGGAGCAAGCAACGAAGTGCCATAGGGTTCAGGATAAACTTCTACTGAAGTAGGTACAATCTCTTTGTGGATCAATCTATAGAGTTCATAGAGAAGGAAAAACCTGAGATTAGAGTTGGAGAAAGCCGCGTAGAATACGAAAAGCAAAGGCGAAGGTGACTTTACATCTCAGTCGAAAGCGTCCGGATCCATTTCATAAGAAAGGATCAATGCAAGTCGTAGTTCCGTAACTCAATGAAAGTCGTAGTTCGTTCCATAAGCATTGGAGTCGTGCCTGAATCCTTTGAAAAGCTTCTATCCGACAGGAGAAAGATTGTGTTCTAGCTGGCTTCTATCCGACCGCCTGTGGTCTACTCAATCAAAGGTTGCCCGAGGATAGTTAGATTGATTCAAAGCTTGCAAGGGACTAAAGATCTATTTCAGAAGAAAGCTCCAGGCCCGGTAACAAGCGCTTACCAATGTACTCGCAGGAAAACGGACTAGAACTCGATTGAATGAACTGATCGGAAACTCCCACTGGATGGATTTCATTTGTCCTTGCTTACTGGATAATTGGCAACTGCCATTAGAGCTGGTAGGGAACTTGCACTGGAAAGAAAGCTACAAATTACGTAGGAAAAGAAAAACATCACTTTGACCAGCACGCCCACTTCTACTTATACTTTTACTTGCCCAGCTGTACGACTTGACCTCTACAATGAGCCTCAGCTCGCCTAATAAGCTTTCTTTGATTCCCATGAAGAGCTGAACCACTACGTATTCTTCTTATGAGATAGGCGCTACTGCAGCCATTGAAGAAAAGACGCTTTGCCTGCTGTCTTCTGATTGAAAACGTGGTACCCACGGGAAGCACACTTCACCTGAGTTCGGCGGAGCCCAGCTATGAACTCAAAATGCGTAAGTGAGTTGAGCGGAGTGAAGATTTTACTTCTTACCCGCGAAGGCTTGGATCCTCGGCAAATGCCCATCGGTAATTAAGATCGGAGTAGTTCGTGGAACTTGCTTTCCATCTGTCTTTGCCTTTGACTTCTATACAAGATTTTCCGCCGTACGAATGCTTTCTCTCCTCCTCGGCTGAGGATCAATGAAAATATGGTGGAACTAGCAGATCGAGATCGGCGGCACATCGCATAGAAGGGAAGATCCTTTCATTATTAACTATGCGCCCAGCGAACTACTTAATGAAAACATGCCGTACGAGCACTGAGAAGAGCTTCAAGGTAGAACCTATGAACGTAGATCGCATATAGTGTGTCGATCTCATCATCTTACCAACCAGGGCGTATGTATACGAAACTGGTGCACCACCTGACTGAGACCTACGCTTCTTTGTCAACAACAAGAGCAGGAACGGGAACAAAACCACCAATTGATAAGACCACGACGTCAGGTAATGAGTCAGACGTAGCCTTATAGTAGGTCTTCTTTAGCGAGGGTCAAGTATAACTCTTCTTAAACGAGGGCTTGCTGCTGCTGCCAATAAAGCGAAGTAATTTATTTGAAGTTGTTCACTTACTGGAGGCGGGCTTGCCTTTACCGAGCCCAATTACCTTGATCCGAGCATAGCGGGCGGGGGCTTCCTGATCCGCTTTCGACCTTCCTCATCTGTTCTCACGCACGGATTCTGCCATTTCCGGCTTGAGCCTTCTTGCTTTTGGTGCCTTGGGTAGTGGCCTTATATTCCAAACTGAATCATGGGCTGGGCTCACTCACTTTCTTTCTATAGAAAAGGGTTCGATCATAAGCTTATGTGATCGGAGCCAGCATCTCAAGGAGCCATAAGCCATCATAAGCTTCTTTGAAGGTATCCCTTCATACACCACTGTGATAAGATCGCATAAGCGTCTCCTAGCCTAGGGATTGAAGCTTCTCTTTATATGAGAATCCCGCCCAGATGAAAGATCATACGCTACCCTCGATAAGCTTCATGAAAATTTGGATATGTATGCCATAGAAGCCACTTAGTAAAGTAAAGAGGGAAGCCATTGAACAGAAGGCGTGATCATTAATGAGCAGGGAATAGGCTTTTGTGACAAGGCATGGTATCGCATTCCATGCGGATCGATAGTCGACAAGTCCAACCTCCTTCTACGACCAACAACACTTTGTAGATTGAAACAATAATAGAGCTGCACGAGCTTTTCAGCTCGATTCACTCCCTCCATCATCATCCTCCGATGGAAAGCGGGAAGGAGGCGAGATATACCCGACCTGGTCAAGGAAACCCACACCTTATTGGGATCCTTAAAGCTGGTTGAGATCCTCTTTGATGCCTCCCCTAAAGACCATTAGATAATTCAAAAATTTTTGAAGGTATTGGGACATTCAAGTAGGCGGCCAGCATTCTATTCATCGATCAATAAGTGCCCCAAGCTTTTTAAGGTCAAATCTCTTCCTTCTTCCCTGGTTAGCTTTTAGCAGTGGTGAAAGGAAATTGTTAGCTGACAGGGAGGATATGAAATAGATAGTTTAGAGGTAGTTTAAAACATAAAGTAGAAAGCCGCCCTATTTAGGTTGTTGGGATTGAAGGAGGAAGGAAGGTTTCATCTACGAGCCACTTGCACTGAACTGATTGACTTACCAACTTGACTTGCCTACCGACCGAGACAGGACTAAAGCTAGACGTAGGCCTAAAGCACTCTCTCTCTCCCCAACTCTCTCTCAAAAACTTTTAAAGGTCCGAAGGACACTTAAAGGTTCCAAAGGACAAAATATGCCAGCAAGGGAAAGACAACTTAGCGCAGTGGAATAGAATAGTAAAGAGAGCGTCGAGCACAGCTTTCGTGTCACCAGCAATCCTTTTTCTTCGTTTATTGGGAGACTGAAAAAGGCTTTGTCAAGCAGGCATGATTGTCACGTCGATCGACAGTTGAGCATGGTCAGTTTCATCTTGCCACATCGTAGCAGCGTACCCGAGTCACAAGCCATCTCCGGACCAAAGCAATAGCAATAGGAAGAAGGATTCATCCCACAAGGTCTCGTTCCTGCCTGCCTCTCTTTGTCCAACTCGTGTATAAACGTATAAGAAGATTCCGTGAGTTGAGAGATGAGGTAGCCGCCTTTTCCCCAAGCTACAAGGGCAGCCATAGAGGCTGAAAACGCAGCTATTGGTTTGTTCATATACTTGATCCTGCTCGAAGGCGAGAAAGATTTCTATGGATTCCCGAACCAACGGGTGGAGAGAGCTAGTTGAAGGTCTCTTTTGGTTGCTTAAAGGCAGCCCCGCAGAGTAGCACGCAATTCCGTTCCTCGGCTAATGACCGCTATGCTATCCAGCCGCCCTGCCTGCTATGTAATCCAGTGATAGTGAAAGCATGGGTAGCAAGAGAAGAAGGTTAGCTACGACAGAAGGTATCCAGCCTTGTCTCATCAGTTCTGGCTGTTGAGAGTCAATCCGGCCAGCAGTGAAACGAGATAAGGTAAAGGGAAAGCTTCTAAGGACCATCCGCAGGAGCAAGGGAAGCTACGACGAGTCCTCGGCTACTATTACAACCATTCATCCAATCCGTCTAATCGAAGGGTTGTTGTTTTGTTCTTATAGCAGTCCCTCCAATCTCTTTTCTAAGGTATAATTTTTTCAAGTGGTTCGGCCAAGACTAACTACCATGTCTAGGTCTGAAGGTGTAGAAGGTGGTATAAGGTATAGTATCTAAACTAAGCATAAGGTGAAGGCAAGTAAGAATATCCTAACAAAGCTGACTTTATAAAAGCATTCAATGTATCTGGGATTGAAGCGCGATCCGAACAGGTAGCATTGCACGCGCTTACTTAATCAGTTAAGGAGCTAACTCAGTTCTCAAAAAGGTAGATAGGTTTAGTCTTTCCTTTTGTTTAGCTTTTTAGTCGCTGTCCCAACTCAAGAGCAATTGAAAGATGGGTGGATTCAAGCTCCTCTCTTTTGAACAGTCATTTCAATCTTATTCTTCCAAGCGGGCAGCAGCCTCTACCGCCGAAATTACTTATTGATTAGGGCAAAAAAGACGGACTTGCTTTTGTGCGGGAGTGGAGTGCTCCCTTCTTTACGCTCCTTCCGCGGAGACCCTTCCTTCAATAAGCGGGTCCTGTCCAGGCATCTTCGTCCCTTTTTGCCTATTTACTTTACTCTCCGCCAAAGCTGCTGTTCTTTTTCCCGGGGTTACTCTTCATCTATCAATCGACTTTTATATCAATCAAATCCTGGGTTTTTGGGTTGCTAGCTGTTCCACAGAAAGATCGGAAAATCGCGTATGTAGAAGAAGATCTGACTGAGTTCCTTCCCTTCCTCACTAGTGGGAAATCTTCTCCTCTATCTGTGACTTTTTTTGCCTTCCCTTGATTCATTTAAGTTCCCGGCCTTCAACTTCACAGGCTAGGAACGGATATTAGGAATTCAGCAGGGTAGCTCATTCGCCCCGACCTCATTCTACTTGTACTTCGCGTGCTGTGAACAATCCCTATCTTTGTCATTCGCCTATCACGGCTGTGAACAAAGCCTTCTCGTAGCCCTATGTGGATTGGCCCGTTGCCAGAAACTTAGATTCTTCATCGGCATTCGGTTCATTTACTGGTAGCCGAGTTGCTGACGCTCATTCATCTGTCAATGAAGTGTCCCTGCTCTGACTCATCTAACTTTGGTCGACTTCAGGCTCTTGGCCGATTAGACACTCTTGCCCCTACACTTCCCGTCTTCCTTGCTTTGCTTTGAGGAAAAGTTCACAGACCAGAAAGTGAAAGTGACACATCTCCCTAGACTGTTAGAAAAAATACCTGAGAGAATGTGATCTCTTCCCTTCCCTTCCCGGTTTCCGCTCTGCTGTGAAAGTCAGCGTCTTGCTTTCAACTTGTCTTTCTTAACCGCTCTTCCAGTCAGAATAGTTGCTAACAAGCGAGCCGAGCACTCCAAACAAGCCAATTGAATAAAGCAAAAGCACTAGCTTCACTAAAAGAAACCCTGCTTTTTTGAAAGGGCGCAGTCCACTTTGATCTTATTCATGAAAGTCTCTTCCGAGGAAAAGCACTTTCGCTCTGCTCTCTGGGCGGGACCGACTCAAAGAAAAGCTTGGATAAGTAAAGGTGAGAGTCTTCTTATTTCAACTTTAGTCGATCAACTCTTGAGAAAAGAGCGCCCCTTTGGTACTTCAGTAGGGCGATCTCTTATTCGTCTGTCTCCCCTGCCGCTGTCGACTTCTCTTTCTGTCTCTCGTACTAGAGTGCTATCTTCTTATCTCTTAGTTCTGGATGCCCCTCCCTTTCCCTTTGTGTCTCTCCGGAGGTGTGAAGTTCTCTTGCAGCTTCTTAGCTACTATGAAAGTCCTAATAGTCGCCAAGCCAACCAGCGAAAAAAAAGAATTATCATCGCTTAGATAAGGAAGGAATGGGAACACACTACACTTTAGTCAACTATACGTACGTATAACTTTAATCACTTGAGCTGCGCTGCTTTTCAAGTTGGAGATGGATAGCTGTCAAAGTAAGTAAGTCAAAAGAAAAGAAGAATAAGGGTACTAGACAGACGACATGAGTCAACCTTACAGCTCCCCTACAGATATTGCCCTATAAAAGGTAAAACCAGCAGTACATTACAGCTATCTGAATTATAACCCCGTCGTTCTATTCTATCGGTTAAGATATGAATGAGACTACCTTTTCGGGATAAAGAGAAAAAGATAAATTATATTGATTTACCGGTTCCTCTTCGCTTTATGCTATGCTCTTAAAGTGAAAAGTCAGCGGTAAAAATGCTACTATTGAATCGGATGATGGGGTACTTGATGTAGCTGAAGAGCCCACTTTATCCAATTCAATTGAATTGAATACAAAGATAAAGAGTTCTTTGATTTAGCTTTTTTCTAGGCGAATGGAATGAATTGGCTTTGCCAACATTTAGTTCACGAAGTTCCGGTACAAACGAAGGTGATTTGCTAACTTTCTCTCCATTCATTGAGAAAGGGTTTACGGGCGCATCAAGACTTGGGTTTTTCGACCAAGTTTGTTATGAGGAACCCGAGCTCAAAAGCTTTTCCATGAGAGACTTCCCTTTCTTTAGGAGACCCCCAAGGTGGAAGTAACTGCTTCCTTTCCTTTTCAAGAGGAAGTCACCTAGAAAAAAACTTTTTTTACGCCCGTGGGACACCTCACTCCTCTTTAGAGGAGGATTCACACTAGCCAAGGCCAAGGAAGACTTTTAGACTAAGGGATTTCACTCAATATTCACATTCAAAAGAGCCGGGGAATAATTTCCCCTGAGCTTTAGAGTAATATAATAAGACATCGCAATCGCAGTGAGCAAAGAAGCAGCTTACGGGTCTTTCTTTCCTTTCTGGAGTTTTCCCGGGGAAGACAGCTTCCCTCGAAGTGAAGTTCCCCCGCTCTCGAATAATAATTAGTAGTCGGCCTTAAGCCTAGCCTCAATAAGAGTGTGTTACAGGATCGTGTTAAAGAAGGGCGAATAGCTCGGCTTCAATGGAGGCCTTGCCCGCTCTCCGTTCTAAAATAGAGAAAGGGAATAGTGGAGCCAGGGAAGAATTCTAACCGGGGGGGTTTACTTTACTTTGTATACAACATTCTTTCTTTTTTAGCTTAGAAGGCTGTACCCATCCGTGTTCTATCTATCAGATCAGAAGAATTATAGCAAGAAGACAGCACCAACCGATCTGGACTTTCTTTATTAAGGGGGAAACTTAGAAGCTCGACTTGAAGGCCTTCCTCAGAACTAACTATCAGGGGAGCCCATACCTAAGAAGAGTCAGCCTGTCAGAGTTTGACTGGCAGATGAGTCTTTCTATCTATTGTATTGATACCGCTGTTGCTAAATCTAAGAATATTGGGGAAGATGAAGCGGGAACACTCATTTTAACAACGGCACCAACGGATACTGTCACAGCTAATTTAAGTGCTAGTCCAGCAACTGCGGTTAGTAATTAAATTGCCAGTCCTATACCACCGGGTAGAAGACCCAGATCTCCTCAACGCAGACGCTCTTGGCATAGAAGCTGTCTTCATTTCTGCTCTTGGTCTTACCGGTGCTTTAGCCATATCTGTTGTTAGAGTGAAATCATCTGCTGTTCCAGTAACCGGTGCTAGTGGTAGTAGGAGTTCTTGGTCAACTATCATTGGTGATGCAGAAGAGGATTGAGGGAGAAGAGGATTACAATAAAGCTAGTAAGGCAAGGTGCGTAGCGGGAATGACTAGTCCCACACCCACGGACATCAGGAAGAAAATAGGTTGTTCGAGAATCTTATTTCTTACCACCTATATGAAAGACTATTAGATTCTAAAGACTTTCGTATTCATAAACTAGACTCATATTGGATAGTGAGAATATTTATTGCCCCGGAAAAACTTGCACCTTCTATTGTCCACACCCTTCGCTTTTGGATATAAGTTTGGCATATATTTTCTTTCTATCGGATGCGGCAAGGCTTGCTTATTTTGATCGTTGGACACATCCTCTAATCGGTCCTGGAGCGTAAAGTGCTTCTGGATGTGAATAAGATTAAGAAAAGGAGTGTAAGTTCAATGGAAGGCTTTTCATATACCGTACCACGCCTAGGAAACTTCCTAATCGCCAGGAAAGAAAGTAGGAAGCCTTGAGGTAAAGGAAGAAGACTTTTCTCTTTAGGACCGACTAGAGGAAGCTTCTTTTTTTTTTCTATAGATAAGGCAGAGCCTTACTGATGCTCTCTTCGCCTGTCAAGGGCTGGTTCTTTCATATCCGAAAGAGGTTGATCCTAAAAAGGCAAAAGAGACCGAGGCGACCATAGAAAGGTTCGATAGGACCTGGGCTTTCCCTCTACTCTAACTCTATAGTTCTTCTTTCCCGTGCTATCAAGATCAGGAGAGAGGCTTTGCGCAAGAAAGAATATATCGCCCAGTCTAACTCTTAAGTCGGAACTAGAGGCAATGAATATTGGAAGGAGTAATGAGCTTTTTTTTTTCACCTGGAATTGAACTGTAAGAGAACCAATCCCATTGTCTTCGAATAGTCTTTGTATGCCTTTCCAAAGCCAGTTAAGAGATCAGACTTCGTGGACAATAGGCCTCGAGCTGGTAGTAGCGGCAAGGGAGGAGTTAATACCCGCTTAGCCCCTTTTTATGGCTTACCTTCGTACCCAATAAAGGGTTTACCCAGCCAAGTCCAGCTTTCTTGTGAAAGTCTTGGCTTGCTCTTTTTCCATGTCTGTTGATGGAGGATTATTTCCGATATAAATACTATGCAGAAGACGATAGAGATTCCTAACAGTTAGAATCCGATTTGCAGACATGAAACTTAAAGAAGGGATGACTCCTAGAAGGGCCGGTTAGCTTGTGCACGTGAATCCGATCTGGGATCTGGGCTACTAGGCTAGGAAGGTAGGTTGTTGGGACGAAGAAGAACAGGTTTCACGAATGAATGCCCTGTTGGAAGTTAGGGGAACCCCTTGTTAGGACAAAGAAGCTGCTTCGATTTACAAAATAAGAACCCGATCAACCTTCCGCACACAAACCAACCGAAAGAGATGTTTCGTCGAAGAGGTCGTCGATCGGAGTACCCTTCCTCTGTTTTTGACGCTTTTAGACCTCCGGTCAGTCAGGGGTTGACATGAGACCGGATTTTTTGGGAATTCATTCATTTCCCCACCAACCGACCTCGCTTTGGAACTAGATTTCTAACCCCCTCCTACTTATTTGCTGGATCATCGTTTGTTTCATCCCCGACACCCTCCTTTTAAAGGAGGCACTAAAGCTTTAACTAACCCCGCCCATACTTAACTTTTCAACTCATAGCTTAAGCTCTCAGACTAGTAGAGCTATTCTCACTAAACCGAATCTCTAAATCGAAGACGGCTCACTCACCTCTTTGAAAGAATCTCTTACTATGCCGCCTCTGTACCAACCTCTTCTTATTCTTAGGAGAACCTCGTATTCGAGTTCTACTTCCTTCTTAGGATGATTCTTGTAAATGGGAAAGGAAAGCACCAGTGACTTTTGTCACCCGAGAGGTTCTTGGGGCATGTCATCAAGGAACGAGCCCCGAGGAAGTGGGTTGCGGTAAGGCATTTGCGGATTTAGATTACGAGAACCCCTAAAAAACGTCAGCATAGCATCATGGGGGCTAAAAACGGATTGAAATGTGATCTAGTAAACAAAGTAGATGTGTAAGATGGATTCATTGGATAAATCCATGTGGATTTGGGGAATAAAAAATATCCCTTTTGAAAAGCGGGGTTCTTTCCCGAGAACCAATGATTCAACTTCTAAACTATAGAGTAGAATAAGGCTGTTTCATAATCATAACTGTTATTTATAGACGGATTGGCCTGAAAGCGATGCGCAGAAGAAAGGTAATCCATACGAGCACACCGAGCCGAGCTTGTGACCCATCTAAGTATAAGTAGCTATCAACGGGTTTAGCTACCGATCCAGCAATCTCGGTGAAGAAGGGCAATTCCGCTTGTAAAGTAAAGCTCTTTCTTTCGTCGTGCGAGCTTTACAAAAAAACCTTTCTGGCCGGGCATGGGAGGTGAGTTCGGGTATGGCTTGGGTATAGCAGGTATAGCGGGGGTGGCAGGTATGGGGCTTAGAAGGTCTCATTCCTTTGAACCTGAGGGAGGAGTGGCATTTGAGTTAGGGGGCCTTCCTTTGAGAGTGGATGTCTTAGTTCCTCTTCGACTTCCTAATAATGGTAGAAATGCCCCTAGACTAGAGAAGGTTCCCTCGTCAGTCTGATCCTCTCAACTCATACCAAGGCAGGCAGGCTATAGACTGTGAGGTGGAAAAGTAAAGAAGTAATTAAGTAAGTAGGCAGCTATTGAATCCGCTCTTACTCTTAGAGAATACGCAGTTTTCAGGCAGAATGCGCTCTTGGGAATCGAATAGGACAGATAGTTTATCATCTCGGGCAAATGAAATGATGGGCAATTAAAAAGGAATAGAAGTGGGCAAAGAAGCTCTTAGCAAGAAGGAAAGGCTGCCAGTTGCTATTGAATCCAGAATAAGGCAATCCTTATTCTAATATGCCAACATAAGCATAAAACAGCAAAGCGGATGCATCGAATAATGCCCTCTTAGAAGGAAGAATTGGATGTGCGCAGAGGATTCATCTTTCAACAGCATTTCCGACATTCACCATCAAAAGGAGGATCTGACACTAGCACTAGGATCTGTCTATGCTTGGACTGATTGGACGAGCATCCGCTTTTCGGCATATCGAGACTTCTTCTTTCTCAGCGACTTGGCAATAGCCTGATTCCACATGGGCAAGGAAAGGCAAAGGGAAGTACATGGGACAAGATGCAATCGAGGTTGCAGGAAAAAGCAAAAGCCCTTCGCAATTTCCTAGTTTCCTAAATCTCATCCTTGAGGTGTAAAATTTCAACTTTTGGATGCAATGTGATGTAAAATACATTCAACACATCTCAGAGTACTAAGCCTCCTCCTCTCTGTCGTACTCAGAGAGATAAGAGACTCCTGATCTAGCTCTTCCGTTATTTCCTCGTTTGCATGATCCCCTAGGTAATGCAAAGCTTGCTGATGGCATAAGTACTGAACACGCGTTAGCCCTGGCAGACAGCGCTCCGTCAGTTTGATTCGCCCATCATAATGGTAATTGATAGCATTGAATAAAGGCGGCGGAACTTCGTCAGGCCGAATTGTGTTGTACAGACACAATGTCCTCTTAATGAGAGCCCAAACGGAGGGGCGTTAGCGGGTTGGTTCTACTATAGTATAGGATTTTCTTTGTAGCTATGGAGCCTACGAAACCAGGAATTGATGCTTACACCAGTCTCTCCTCCTTGGACTTCAACCCGATTTTGAAGGCTGAAAAGGCAAAGGAGGTAAGGGTACTCCGACATATATCCTAGGACGTGCTTCCATTGTTCTGCGGGGGTCAACCATTTTTGAAGGTAGGATCTCCTTTCGGGGTTAATATCCCAATGTCCTAAATAGGAAAAAAACCAGGGCCTATAAAGCATGCATGATTCCAATCTTGTAGCACCTGGCAAGATACCAGAGCAGGCAGAATGCTTCTTTCGGGAAGTGGTGGAAATCCATGGTAGTTATATAGAAAGAGTTTAAGCAAGGGCTTTAGCGTCTATGTACTGGAGAGGGGCATCATTTATCCCGTACTTTCTGATGAGGTTGGAACTGCCTGATCTTTCGAACATTGTAGGCGAGGAGCCTTTCCTGGACGATGTTATAGGTGACTTCTGGTGGAAGGTGATTGATGATATTATTCAGGGGTTCCTCAGGGTCAACTCAGCTCAGGTTTGGAGCAGGTCTTTCACTCTGGGAGCCCTTTTGTGGTATCCTGACCTTTTTCAATTCTCTCTCAAGCGGCCGCTTGGAGGTCATTCCCTGAGTTCGTTTGACAGGACTTGACCTAGGAGGGCTCTGCAATGCTTGCTTGTAGGTCATTCTAGCCTCGATTTTGGGGATTCTGTGCCACTTTCAACCTTCCTCTCTGACAAGATCTGCTTTCCCTTTTCTTCAGGAGAGTTCTATTTCTAAGAGGGTAATGAAATTCTATTGAAGGCTAGATTTGAGATAGTTCTTAGAGGTTCACTAGTGACTGGAGAGAAGTCGTAACAAGGTCCAGCTGTGCCTCTCTGGTTGCCTCACGAAGGAATATTCTATTGGGATGGGATATACATTGTGGCAAAGTGGATTAGGATGATGTCACGGAAAGCAGGATGGCTTTCAACCGCGTTATCTTTTAACGGTAGCCTTAATGCGAGTACGGGCGGTTTGATAAGCATATACCTCGCATCTTATATCCCTAACCAGAGGAGGCTTACCTAGGGTGATTCCGGCCTTTCATCGCCGATCTAGGTGGTGTCTATCCCTCGGTCTTCTCGTTGGGGAAGCTGGTGGTTGTTGCCAAGCGCAATGACTATCAATATGCTTGTATGTATATAAAGAAGAGTTCTGTCTTTCTATACAATACAGAATTCTCAGCTATATGGGGGGCTTGGATGGTGAGCAAAAACAATTGATCAAGAAGTTGGTCAACTTTCGCATGAAAGAAGGTAAAAGAACGATGTGTTTATCAAACTTTTCATCGCCCAGCTCGAACTGAACGCGATGTAATCAAACTTATGGTTGACGCCATGGATCATAGAATATAAAGCCCATATGCGAAGTGGAAAAAGTAGGAGTAGCAGGTACTCTTTATGATGTCCCTGGGATTGGATTGTAGCCAGGGATCGTCAACAAACCTTAGCGGATCCTTGAAGCAGCTTTCAAACGACGTATAAGCTACAGGATAAGCTTAGAGAAATGTTTATTTGCTGAGATACTGCATGCTTACCGGGAATTGCACGTAAGAAAAGGGAGAATCTTCATGGACTGGCTTCCACCAATCGAAGTTTCGCGCATTTCAGATGGTGGTAAAGTGAGAGCACATAAAGAGCTTTTCCTCATTCAGTCAGATTATTCAGTAAGATAAAAGAAATGAACATGCCTTTTGAACAATAGATAGAGATTTTAGCAATCCTTTCCAGGCCTACTCTTCTGACCCGTTTTAAACTTATAATATATATATATATAGAGGCCGTATGGATATAGACAGAGTCAGAGTCCTCAAGAAATATTGATGAAAGTCTTTCTTTCAAGGGAGGTGCTAGCATTTTTCTTCTCTAAGTCCAACTCAAAGGAGCAAGAGCAAGCATCTTAGACTAAAGCGGATCCGACCCTTTGAGGCACCTTTACTAGTTAAAGAAAAAGACAGTGGCGGGACGGGGTTGAGGTAAGGAGTAGTATAAGAGTGGCTCGGTCATCGATAGGCCTCTCCTTATTCATTCTATAGGTTGGGGCTGCGGACCAACAATCCAGCAAAAGGGCTTAAAAGCTCCTTTCTCAAACCTTCCCCTTTTTATAATAATAAGGTAAGCATCAAAGCCCAGCAAACCCAACCTATACAAAGAGCTCTTTTCAGCCCCTACTCCTAACAAGTGAAAGTTGCTGGCATCCACCATACCTTGCTTCGGGGCCGATCTCTTGTATCTCAGCAAATAAACATTTCTTTTTTTTGTTCCACCACAAATAGATTTCGCCGCATAGATTGGATAGAGTCCCCTGATCTCGACATCCAAGCACGAATCCCTTGAGCGCTTCGGCGGCGGATAGCAGCATGGGCAAAGCACTCCGCTGCGGCAAGCAGCCGATTCTTATTGCATTCACCAAGATAGTCTTGCTCGCTCCTGAACTCTGCGGCGAGTTTAGCCACCACCCCTATCTGAGTAAGGCGCCTGAGCTCTGCTCGAGCGTAGTCAGCCAGCTTCGTGACTTTGCTTAGCTTCCAGCGTTGCAAAGGGATAACCTTTCACTATCTAGGCGCCCTAGAAGGAGGGGTCCCACGGAGTTCTTCCCCGAAGGTCAAGCCGTAGTCCCTGTCCCTGGGAGAAGTGGAAGGAGTTAGGAGGAGGGAGCGCCCTTTGCCCTAAGAAATAGGTGGCTTCGCCTTCAAGCCGTCAAGAAAATCGAGCTAATATGTGATCATGACAGTACACTGATGCATAGGTCTTTTTTACGGCCTTTTGATCATGATGCATCATGAACGTGCCAATATGTGATCGGGGTGAGCGGTGGTTAGATATAGGGGCGGCTTCGCCGGCTTGGATTGGAAGGAAGGGCTTCGCTTTCCGATCGCTTTTTGGGGCCGGTTTGGATGAGCGTGGGCAAGTTCGGGGTTCGCTATCGCTTTCGACTTGGAGCGGCTCACCCCCTTGTCACTTAAAGTGAAAGGGCGAAGTCGCTGAAGCGAGTCTAAAGGCCAAAGAGTGATCTTTGAACGCTACTACGCATCCTTACTAAGAGTTAAGGTAGGTTTGGGTATAGCAGGACTTGAACCTGCGACCATTAGGTTAAAAGCCCAATGCTCTACCAACTGAGCTATACACCCCAAAAAAAATTGAGTAGTAAATAAGGATTGGTGCGGAAAAGAGGTCGGGGTTGGGTCTGGCCTTCTTCTCATCATATTAAAGGGGCTTGGGCTCTAAAGCCGGCCTTACTCAACAAGCCCCTTTACTAGGTTGGGTGCTTCTTTCCACTCATTGAAGATTCTATCTACAAAAGAAGGTCAACGGGGGATACTAAAGTTGCTCTCACTGACACCATCTCCGAGAAGGGGAGGTCGTCGTCTTTCTTTCCAGCCGCCATACGGTTCGGTTCGCCTTAAAGCCTTAAATACGGAGAAGGGGAGGAGCCGTTATCTATGTAATTACGGTCTTTGTTGGCCGTTGTTCCGGTCGAGCACTCTCTTTTCTTTGTCCAATTCCGTCTTACCAAACAAGACTAACTTCTGACCAACCCGCGAAGGCTTGTGAGGTTGGACCAGGTACGAAGAATGAATCTATATCTGTGTACGGAAGTTGCTGGCCGGCGGCCGCTCAACTGTTCGAGCGTAATGCAGTGGTGGTTGGTTCCGATTCGACAAGGGTAGAATGCCTGGTCGAAGGTCCAGTACAGTAGGTAGCAGGCGTGTTCGTTTTGGCTCCCGAACGAGAACGATAAATAGGCGATGCACCATCCTTGCTGCTACGTACGTTGACCTTGACTTGACGGATTCATCCAATTGAACCCACACTCAAAGGAGGACTACAAGCTCGGGGCTCGACGAAAGAAAAAGTATCCGCATTAATAAACTTATTGGGGTTAGCAGTGAAAGAAAGAGCCCGGCATTCATTCATATTCATAGCTGAGTCTACTAAAAGAGGGACCAGCCTCGTCGTGGTGATTATAGGACATCTCTGATCGTTCACCTCTAATGTGACACGTTCCTTCCCAGTTATATGATCAGTCGGCTAGAGAGCGGGGCTCTTCTTATTCCGGGGAGGCAAAGTCGTCCCCTCTACTGATCGAACCCTCAGTTCGGAGGTCTTCGTCAACATGTTACGAGGCTCCAGTCTTTGGCGGGTCACCATTACTTGACTTCGAAAGGCGAACATCTGGGCAAGGGAAAGCGCAGTGCGCCTGGTGCAAATGGCTTTCTTTTTTCATGATATACCAATCAGAATGGAGGGCCCTACCTACGTACATGATTGATAGAATCACTACGTAGGGGGGGGCGGTCAACTTGATGCGGGAGAGGCATGAGTGCAGTTCGATCTTGTGGTGTATTCGTTTGTAGTGAGTAGGGCCTCTTTCTCGTTGATCAGCTCGCCTCCGCTCTATTGAAAGGTCTCCATTCCTACGGCGGTTTTGTCAACGAACGCGTTTCGGGCCGGATTGACTAACCTAACCCTTAAGGGTAAGGGGGCCTTGCCATAGTTGGGTGCTCTGCTTTAGTGTGATTGACGAAGGCTAGGCTAGGTTTGGTAATAAAAAAAAAGTTGAAAAGAGATCGGGGTCGATAGTTGGCAAGGAACTTGATCCCCCCAGGGGGTCCGGTCGAACTCTAATTCTGGAAATAAGTCGGGGGCCTTTTACCAACCAAGTCTACCGGATATAAGATGATAGAGGGCCAACTCTCGTTGCGTTGCGCAAGACGGTGCCGTCTCACTTCGAGTTCCTTCCTTCGTAGTCAAATCCGATGATACGCTTCGGCGATCTTACCTACCAAATAAAGGCCTGCTAGGTGATCGAAATCGCTCAGGTCAGTGAGGACTCACTCACTCACCGACTTCTTATCTATCTAATACTTTCTTCTATCTACTGAATTCAAAGACCCACCGCGCTGGGCTATAAGATAAGATACAGCTGTTGTACTACTTGACTGGTAAGAAATTACGTAAGAACTGGAAGACTCTTGTATGTACGGTAACCCTCTCTTCCGCTACTGGTGAACTGTTGCACAGAAAGGCCGACAGAAGCAACCTTTCTTAGCGCGCTTTTCAAGCGCTTAGCTTCTGCTAGCGGCGGGCGGCAAGGCCATAAAGTAAGTTCAGTTGGAAGCCTAAGCCAAGAAGGTACGAACGAAGTGACGGGCCCCTTTAGAGATAGGGTAGGGGGGGGGGTGGCTTTCTTCTTTCTTGTGGTAGTAATTGCGAACATCTCTCCTTTTCTCTTCTTAGCGTGCACAGTTT